CAAATGGAGGTGATTGGATTTGCACCAATGGAAACCATAAATTCCATACACAAACAATATAGGTATATGATAGATCGATAGATCCTCATTTTTAGGTAATAAATACCCTTCTTCCACTCTATCTATCCTATGTTACTGGCAATTGGTACTGGAAAAATTGTTTCATTTATTCGAACTCATGATCTAAACGAGTCGCACATACACCCTAGTACATGTTCCTCGACGCTGAGGACATCCTCGAAGAGCGGGGGATTTCGTGACATTTCTTATTGGCTGTCTTGTGTTTCTAATAAGTTGTTTAATAGTTGGCATGTCATATATATGGATAGAATAGTTTGGTTTAGATCGATCTTAACCTGATGATTATGATTATGAATTATTTCGATTCAATATAAAATCGCGGAAAATTCGAATTATGGTTTGAATTTGAAATGGAATCGTGGATTGAATTTACACGGAATTCCCAGTATTTTCATTTTCGACCGCTACAAGATCAACAATGCCATGAGCTTGGGCTTCTGTTGCTGACATAAAAACATCTCTTTCCATGTCTTCGGATATAACCCATAAAGGGTTGCCCGTTCTTTGTACATAAACCTTTGTAAGGGTTTCGCGAAGTTTCAATAGTTCTTCCGCTTCCAGGATAAATTCCCCCGCTTGTGCCTCATAAAAAGAACTCGCGGGTTGGTGAATCATAACCCTGATAATATTGATATAACATTATGCATGAACGATTCTTCTATCTCGAACGATTGGGGGAAAGTAAGGGATAAAAAAAACAAGAAGAAAAAAAATAGAATTGAACAACCGTACAGGCATCTTTTACTCATTGCATACGGCTCCGCAATGGAATTTACTTTTTCCTCCCTTCTATTCTATCGAAGAAAAAAATAGGATCCCTACGATCCAAATCGTTGAATGATCCATTTACCACCCTTCCTTTCGTATCATAGGAAGAAAAAATACTATGATGGTTCTGTTGCTTTCTATATTTATCTCATCTGTGATTTAGCAATCCCAAAGTTTCTTTTTGACTTTCAAAATAAGTAAAAATGATCCTTTTTTCCCATTTTCGTACTCTTTCTTTTTCTTTCATAACATAAATATCAGTAAAGAGACTTCTGGTGTGGAAGAAAATGGTTTGTGACGCTGAAATGTACTCCCGACACATAAGATAAAATCGGAAATAACCCTTGTTTCATACTACTATCTCGATACAAAATCTCATGTTAAGAAAAACAATAATGGATTGTTCATATCGAACTCGAAGTGCCATGCTATTATTACTTATTATTCATATTCGATATGGCGAAGGCATAGTCTTCTTCTTTTTTTTTTCAAATAAATATTCATTGGCGCCAAGCGTGGGGGAATGCTATACGTTTGGTAATTTCTCCTCCGACCAGAAGGAAAGATCCCATTGAAGCGGCTAATCCCATGCATATTGTATGTACATTGGGTGACACAAATTGCATAGTATCATAGATGGCTATTCCTGGTATTACCCATCCGCCGGGAGAGTTTAGAAACAAATAAAGATCCTTAGTATCATCTTCTATACTAAGATATACCATGAGACCAACAAGTTGATTCGAGATCTCGCTATCAACCTCTTGCCCTAAAAAAAGTAATCTTTCTCGATGAAGTCGGTTGATTAGGACAAAATTGTATCCCTTAGGAACCGTACGTGCACCTTTGGATGCATACGGTTCAAAAATTGCGAAAAAAGAATCAATGTGTCTATTCCTATCTCTTTTTTTGTAACAGATTTCCGTTTTTCTAAAAAGGGGGGTTTTCCTCCATTTTTCAAAAAACATGAGTTTTTGCCCCTTCCCTAAAAAAAACCTAAAAAAAGAAGTTACTGATTGAATTAACCTTTCATTGATGTATTGTTTCGTCGAGATGAAAATCACGATGTCATTTTCTTGTTCCCGAATGGGCTCTTTCAATTCTTTTAGGTTTATGTTCTACTCCGGGAAAGATCTGTCCGAATTCTATTTGCACATATAGGGCAAATGATCTCAGTACCACTTCTTTTTGCTACGACTTTTTTTTTCAATTCGTTTCATGCCTTCCCCCAAACTAAACTATTTGATGTATTCATCATACTGGTTAGCACGGCAGTTTCAGATCACCCCTCCCTATAATAAGTATAAGAGTTGTCTATGATACAAGTGGTAATCGTGCATATATTACCATTGTCGATTTGGTATTTTCTGAACGGAGCCTGGATACTTTATTTTATTAGTCCAAGTCAACCATAAATTCTTCTAATTGATAATATTTATCCTCAATATAAATTGATCTAATTTCACTTCACGCTCCGAATGATTAATGGTTCAATCAATACAATATTTACAATATTTCTTGGGCGAAACAGAGGATATCTCGATCGGGTGAGAAAACGGGTAAATCCCGTATAACCCAATATGTCTGACAAGTCGCACTATACGTCAATCCAAACTGCATCTTCCTCTCCAGGACTCCGAAAAGGTACTTTTGGAACACCAATGGGCATTAAATTTAAGAAAAAAATTAAGTACTATACTTCACTTTAATATGGAAACGTAAGAATGGGTTTATTGTCTTCATCATTTTTTTTCTGTTTATTATATTTTATACATAGATTGAAGGTTTATATAGGAAGACAAAATAAATAAAAATTTGAACGAATGGGTCCGTCGATCGTTCGAATAATGAATAAGTATCTATGCATTCCTTCCCCTAAAAAGGGACCAATCCAACCATTGCGTATTGGTACTTATCGAGTATAGAATAGATCTGCTTCTCTTTGTTCTTACGAACAGAATTCTTCCGTTATTGTCAACGGAACGGAAGAAATAGTAACCCTTTCTTATACAGAATCCACTGAAAAGGTTAGGTACATAGTATAAGTTTCAATGCGATAAAGTTACATAGTATCTATTTTTCTTTGCTAAAGGGGTATTTCCATGGGTTTGCCTTGGTATCGTGTTCATACTGTCGTATTGAATGATCCCGGTCGATTACTTTCTGTCCATATAATGCATACAGCTCTAGTTTCTGGTTGGGCGGGTTCGATGGCTCTATACGAATTAGCGGTTTTTGATCCCTCTGACCCTGTTCTTGATCCAATGTGGAGACAAGGTATGTTCGTTATACCTTTCATGACTCGTTTAGGAATAACGAATTCGTGGGGTGGTTGGAGTATTTCAGGAGGAACTATAACGAATCCGGGTATTTGGAGTTATGAAGGCGTGGCAGGGGCACATATTGTGTTTTCTGGCTTGTGTTTCTTGGCAGCCATCTGGCATTGGGTGTATTGGGACCTAGAAATATTCTGTGATGAACGTACAGGAAAACCTTCTTTGGATTTACCCAAGATCTTTGGAATTCATTTATTTCTCTCAGGAGTAGCTTGCTTTGGCTTTGGCGCATTTCATGTAACAGGTTTATATGGTCCTGGAATATGGGTATCCGATCCTTATGGACTAACCGGAAAAGTACAATCTGTAAATCCGGCGTGGGGCGCAGAAGGTTTTGATCCTTTTGTTCCGGGAGGAATAGCCTCTCATCATATTGCAGCGGGCACATTGGGCATATTAGCGGGCCTATTTCATCTTAGTGTCCGCCCGCCTCAACGTCTATACAAAGGATTACGTATGGGCAATATTGAAACTGTACTTTCTAGTAGTATCGCTGCTGTTTTTTTTGCAGCTTTCGTTGTTGCTGGAACTATGTGGTATGGTTCAGCAACTACCCCGATCGAGTTATTTGGTCCTACTCGTTATCAGTGGGATCAGGGATACTTCCAACAAGAAATATATCGAAGAGTTGGCGCTGGACTAGCCGAAAATCTGAGTTTATCGGAAGCTTGGTCTAAAATTCCTGAAAAATTAGCTTTTTATGATTACATTGGTAATAATCCGGCAAAGGGGGGATTATTCAGAGCGGGATCAATGGACAGCGGAGATGGAATAGCTGTTGGGTGGTTAGGTCACCCTGTCTTTAGAGATAAAGAAGGGCGCGAGCTCTTTGTACGCCGTATGCCTACTTTTTTTGAAACATTCCCGGTAGTTTTGGTAGATGGAGACGGAATTGTGAGGGCCGATGTTCCTTTTAGAAGGGCGGAATCGAAGTATAGTGTTGAACAAGTAGGTGTAACCGTTGAGTTCTATGGTGGCGAACTCAACGGAGTCAGTTATAGTGATCCTGCTACTGTGAAAAAATATGCTAGACGTTCCCAATTAGGTGAAATTTTTGAATTAGACCGGGCTACTTTGAAATCTGATGGTGTTTTTCGTAGCAGTCCAAGGGGTTGGTTCACTTTTGGGCATGCTACCTTTGCTTTGCTCTTCTTTTTCGGACACATTTGGCATGGTGCTAGAACCCTGTTCAGAGATGTTTTTGCTGGTATTGATCCAGATTTGGATGCTCAAGTGGAATTTGGAGCATTCCAAAAACTTGGAGATCCAACTACAAGGAGACAGGTAGTCTGATACAAGATTGCTACGGTATCTTCCGCCTCTATTTTTTTTTTATAGGGTACCTAAGAAATCTTGACTTGAATTACCCACTCTTCTTTTATTTTTTCCCTTTTTTATATGGTAAATGATCCAAAATGAATAGGTGTGGAAGCTATAATTGTAAACCACGATCGAATCTATGGAAGCATTGGTTTATACATTCCTTTTAGTCTCGACTTTAGGGATAATTTTTTTCGCTATCTTTTTTCGAGAACCGCCCAAAGTTCCTACTAAAAAAACGAAATGATTTTTCATTATCTCAACTGAAGTTGAAGTAATGAGCCGACTATATTATATCGGTCGGCTCATTACTTCAACTAGTCTAGTCCCCGTGTTCTTCGAATGGATCTCTTAATTGTTGAGAGGGTTGCCCAAAAGCGGTATATAAGGCGTACCCGGTAAAGCTTACAAGTAAACCAGATATGGAGATGGCGACTAGGGTTGCTGTTTCCATTTTGAGATAATTTCAAGATTACAATGGATCTATGATAAGATCGTTTATTTACAACTACAACGGAATGGTATACAAAGTCAACAGATCTCAACCAATGATTAAATAAGATTTATGGCGACACAAACCGTTGAAGGTAGTTCTAGATCTAGGCCAAGACAAACTAACGTAGGGAGTTTATTGAAACCATTGAATTCGGAATATGGTAAAGTAGCTCCGGGCTGGGGAACCACACCACTTATGGGAATAGCAATGGCTCTATTTGCGATATTCCTATCTATTATTTTGGAAATTTATAATTCTTCCGTTTTACTGGATGGAATTTCAATGAGTTAGGTTCATAAAAACAAGGACTTCCTTGTTTTTCGATCAAAATAACAAATTTACTTAAGACTCAGATTTATAGACCATTCTGGTAGTTCGACTGTGGAATTTCTTTGTTTCGGTATTTCCGGAATATGAGCGTGTGACTTGTTATAATTGATCCTATTGATAATACAGAGAAAGAGCCTGTCGTCTCTATCAAGATGATTCTACCTCGTCAGATATTGATTCCAGTATCTGGAGCACGGAATATATAGAATAGATCAAGAAAAGAAATATTTGAACTATGATTCATACCTACTATTCAGACCTCGCGACCGGACTCAAAAAAAAATGTCAGATAAGTGTTTTATAAAGCAAACGATTTTTCTTTCTTCAGACTTCTTTTGTCCGAAGGACAAAGATTTTGTTGAATCATTACATTTACTCATTGAATAAGTGATCATCAAATGGTTTTTACTCAGAGAACCTTTGAGTTTAGCTTGGGGCGAAATCATCGCGGTTCTAGTATGAATCTGAGGTTTTAATTGATTCATAGGGTCTCAACAAGGGAATTCCTATCAATAGTAAAACAAGAGTCAATCCGCATTACGTACAAAAAAATAGGGAAGAGAACATTCAAGAGGCCTGTAACGATCAACATAAAGAAAGACGGATAAGCCGACTTGATATTTTTTGGCATTATCATCACAAAGAAAGAAGAGATTCCGTCTTTTTGTTACTTACTATCTTCGGGACAAATCAAATCAAATCAAGCGAATAAGAATAAGAAGTTTTGCACTTTCTATATTCGTTGAAACTAGTATTTGTGTGTTTCTGTTTGAGCCGTACGAGATGAAATTCTCATATACGGTTCTCGGAGGGGGAGTCTTCTTGGATTACCTATCTCAATAAAGTATATGATTGGTTCGAGGAACGTCTCGAGATTCAAGCGATTGCAGACGATATAACTAGTAAGTATGTTCCTCCTCATGTCAACATATTTTATTGTCTAGGGGGGATCACACTTACTTGTTTTTTAGTACAAGTAGCTACGGGTTTTGCTATGACTTTTTACTATCGTCCAACCGTTACAGAGGCTTTTTCCTCTGTTCAATACATAATGACTGAAGCCAATTTTGGTTGGTTAATCCGATCAGTTCATCGATGGTCAGCAAGTATGATGGTTCTAATGATGATTCTGCACGTATTTCGTGTATATCTTACAGGGGGATTTAAAAAACCCCGCGAATTGACTTGGGTTACGGGTGTAGTTTTGGGTGTATTGACTGCATCTTTTGGTGTAACTGGTTATTCCTTACCTCGGGACCAAATTGGTTATTGGGCAGTCAAAATCGTGACAGGTGTACCTGACGCTATTCCTGTAATAGGATCGCCTTTGGTAGAGTTATTGCGTGGAAGTGCTAGTGTCGGCCAATCTACTTTGACTCGTTTTTATAGTTTACACACTTTTGTATTGCCTCTTCTTACTGCCGTATTTATGTTAATGCACTTCCCAATGATACGTAAGCAAGGAATTTCGGGTCCTTTATAGAATAGAGAAGACAGATCATAGATATTTGTCATTTCTCATATACATATATCATATTGGGGAAGGAAGAATAGTATTTCATTGCTACAAATATGGATTATTGAAGAAAAAAAAGATAAGACATATTATTTGGATACTTCTCTTCAACTCCGAAGTATTGTATTTTTTATTTAATACGAATAGTTGAAGTGGATTCTCCGGAGAGAGGGTGGATTATGGGAGTGTGCGACTTGAACTATTGATTGGCCCATGTCGATACGATATATGATTTTATCCGCCACGTTGGAATTCATAACCAAACGTGTCTCCGCATCCAACCACCATGTAATTCCCCCTATGTAGCATAGGATAGGCTGGTTCGCTTGAGGAGAATCTTTTCTATGATCATACCTGAATTCTGTCATGCATGAACAGGCTTCGTAAGATCCCGTACAATAAAATAAGTGATGTGGAATGATTCCATGTTCTATCTATTCCACTTACTTATTTATTTATAGTATGGAAATGCATTCATTTCCTCTGCATCGATACCGATCTATGATACTATCGGAGTGAAATAAGGGATCTAAGGAAGAACAGAGGCTATACTTTATTAGTAACAAGTAAATATTTTGTATGTAAGAAAATCGATAAGAAAATCGAGATGTTTGGGGGATAAACACCAATCAAATCAAAAGACATGAGACAGT